ACTAATGGGATGTCCTAATACATTACAAAATCTTGCTTTAGCCAATGATCTAATTAGAGGAATAATTGGAATTATTGTATCAAGCTTTTTCATAAGATTTTCCATTATAAATGACTTTTCGAACATTTGACTCCGTACCACTAAAGGATTTAGCCGCACATTTGAAAAATAGCCCAAAAAGTCAAATGAATGCTCGGATAATTGGTTTATATGGATCTTTCCTGGTTGAGACCAAACAAAAAAATGACATTGCCATAAACGGATAAGATAGTATTTCCATTTTTTCATCAAAAAGGGCGTATTCTTTGAAGCTAGAATGGATTTTCCTTGATATCTAACATAATGAATGAAAGGGTCCTTGAAGAACCATAGGGTGGACGGAAAATCCTTATCAAAGACTTCTACAAAATGTTCTATTTTTGCATAGAAATAGATTCGTTCAAAAAAGACTCCAGAAGATGTTAATCGTAAATAAGAAGATTTGTTACGGAGAAAAAGAAAGATGGATTCGTATTCACATACATAAGAATTATATAGGAACAGGAAAAATCTTGGATTACTTTTTGAAAAAGTAGAAATCCTTTTTTTTGGAGTAATAAGACTATTCCAATTACAATACTCATAAAGAAAGAGCCTTAATAAATGAAAGGAGGAGGCATCTTTCACCCAGTATCGAAGGGTTTGAATCAAGATTTCCAGATGTATAGGGTAGGGTATTTGTACATTTGACACATAATTTAAATATGGAAATCTTTCCTCAAAAAAAGGAAATATTGAATGAATTGATCGTAAATTATAGGATTTTATGTTTTCTGCCTTCTCTAAGGAAGAGATTAATTGTAGGGAAAATGGAATTTCCACACTGACGGCAAGCCCCTCTGATATTATTTGAGAATACAAATTCTTGTTGTACCCCCAAAATGGATTTTTGTTAGAATTATTAGCAGAAATAATCAAATGATTCTGTTGATACATTCGAGTAATTAAACGTTTTACAATTAGTAAACTAGATTTATTGTCATAACCTAGATTTTGCACTAAAACGGAACTATTTAAACCATGATCGTAAGCAAGTGCAAAAATATACTCCCGAAAAATAAGTGGGTATAGGAAGTCATGTTGACGGGATCTATCTAGTTCTAAATATACTTGAAATTCCTCCATTTTTTGAAATTTGATTTGGGCCAAGGATCGAAGATTTATTGGGTTATCAAATAATACATAGTGCGATACAGTCAAAACAGGGTATTCTATTCTAATAAAAAAGAAATAGATACCTAGAAAACAAGTAAGACTCATCAACGGACTCTCTCTACTCGCTTTTTCCATCTAATTGTTTTATGTTTGTTCTAGGATAACAAGATAGTTAGAAATCCTTTATTTTCTCAACCCAATCGCTCTTTTGATTTTGGAAAAAAAAAAGATCTTTATCAATATACTCTTTCTTCTACACATTTATCGCCACCCCATAATCTAATTATAATGGAGAATAGCTAATAGTTAGGATTCATAACAAAAATCAATAATCCATTAATGGGAAAAGCTTTTCCCCCATCAAGTACTAATATTTTTATTTTTAACGTATAATTAGATGGGGGAATCATTCAAATTCAAAACAAAAGCTCGTTCCTTTTTGTTTCCCTATAATTGGAGCCACCAAACTCTATCCATTTATTAATTCAACCCAACTGTGAATTTCTTTTGTTGCGAGCCAAGAATACAAACATGAATTTGGGCCCGATCCAATAAAAATGAAATATTCTTAGAATTCTCCATTGATACGACATGCTGCTTTTTCCATTCATTCCTTTCTGGATCAGTCGTGGTCTTACAAACTCTACCGATGGTATGGACGAATCCATTGCTTCATAGAAATGTGTAAAAATTTGAGTCGCACTTAAAAGCCGAGTACTCTACCATTGAGTTAGCAACCCTAAAAAAAAACTACAAAAATAAACTAATAAGATGTGTAGATACAATCGCAATCAAAATAAATAAAAAGATTGAATTGGATAATCAAAAAAAATATTCCATTAAAATATAAAATCCAGAATCCAGAAAAAAGATTTTAAATGTCGAAGTCGAATCGATTCTGAACATAAAAATGTTCAGATCAGATTCAAATACAAGAGATTTTCTCAGATAACACTCAGATAAGAGATAAAAAAAGAAAATAACAATTTATAGACCGCCTCTTTGTCGCCTATGTTATACGTTATACATTCTTTTTTTTTTTTTCATTTCTTTTATTTAATTATTTATATTTATATATTCCAATTTCTAATTTAGAATTTAGATTAGAATATTATTATTCTATATTTATATTTATATATTCGATTTTATATATATATTCTTTTATATATATATTCTTATATTATTTATTTGATTTTTTTTTATTATATTAGAATTATATTAATATTATATTAATATTATGATATTATATTAATATTATAAGTTATAAATAGAAAGAGATTATTATAAATTATTATATTATTATTATATTTATATATTATATTATTATTCTATTTTATTATATATTATATTATTATTATATTAGAATATTAAATAATATATTAAATAATATAGATATAGATATAGAATATAAAGAAAATATAAAGAAAAAGAAATAAAGAAAGAAAAGAATTTCTTTAATTAAAAAAAAGAACTTCTTTTCTTCTTTCTATCACAGAAAATCCAACGAACCCATCTAAGTAAAAAAGATCCTATGGAACGGGAATAAAAGGATCCATTTATTCACGATCGGATTATATTTGTTTGATACACTGTTGTCAATATTAATATTAATGTTGAAAAAAGAATACAATGAAGAAAATAAACGAATTCAAAATAAAAAACTTAAATATTAAATTGAATAAATACCAATTGAGATCCAATTGAATTGAATTCAAATTACAAATGAATAATAAAAAATAATAATAAATACTAAGAAAAAAAAATAGAATATAAAATATATATATTATATTATATATTTTATTACTTAATTTAATTTATTTTTATTCATTTGCCCATTTTTATATTATCAATAAAAATGGATTTTTGTGGTTATAAAAAACAGCATTCTATGGCAGCAATAAGAAATCCAAAATTAGGTATGAATAGAACAAGAGAGCGGGGGGGGAGGAAGACTTTTATGTAGATTTTTAGAATCTTTTTCTCTCTTATCTCCCCCCCCTCTTCTTTTTTTATTATTTATTTAAATGGAATTTCGTTTGTTGATTAGGATTAAGTTCCATAAAAACACCCGCCTTTTTTGAAATATCCTGAACAGTTCCTGTAGGTTGAGCGCCTTTTTCAAGGAAATATAGAATAACAGGAATATTTAAATAGGTTTGATTCTTTATCGGATCATAAAAACCCACTCTCCGAAGATCTCTCCCCTCTCTTCGGGATCGAACATCAATTGCAACGATTCGATAAACGGCTCATTGGGATAGATATAGATAAACAATACACCCCCCCTAGAAACGTATAAGAGGTTTTCTCCTCGTACGGCTCGAGAAAATTCGAAATTATGTTTATGTATAGAATTATGATGTCAAATAGATTCATAAAATCATCAAATCAATTAGACTATGATTAAAATGAAATACTTTTTCTATTCTTTCCCAAAAAAGAATCACTCGTATTCGCAACCTCTTAACTCAAGTTGGATAACTCTCAAATAACTCAAAGGAAAACAAAACCTTTAGTTAGGTATTTTATTTCATTTATTGAGCGGTCTCTATCCCCTTTCTTGTCTGTCTCCTTTAGCTTTATAATCCATATTTTTTTTTGTCTTCAGTCAGTGTAATATAGTTCTTGAGACAATTGAAAACGGTCTTTACTTGTTCCACGATCCGTTAGCTTTTCCTTGAATCATTGGGTTTAGACATTATTTCGAGGATCTTTAATCATTTCAAAAATGGCAGCAACATACCCATTTTTTTATTTCTTTCCATCAAAGAATCGTACAAATAGATGGTTGATTCCCCCAGATCCACTTTTGATCGAAATAGTTTTACCAATTCCAACAAATTTTACTTTCTTTTTTTTTTTAACTTGCTCGAATTGGATCCTTTCGATTTCTATAGCGAAAATATACTTACGAAGTTGTTGGAACTTATTAATTTTCACTAACCCTAGAAACTTGCCCCTGAGAAATGAATCAACTCGAGCTCCATCATGTACTATTTCCACCATCAAACCCTCCCTCCTCCCCAAAAAAAGAAATTCGAGTGGAATAGAACAAACGATGTCGAGAAAGAGCACCTTCATTTCTATATAATAGAAAAGATGGTGGATGTAAGAATCCACGACTAATGTAATCATATCTTTCAAGTCGCACGTTGCTTTTTACCACATCGTTTCAAACGAAGTTTTACCATAACATTCCTCTAGTTTGGAGCCGGCATGTAATTGATTCAATTCTGAAATCATGAATAGTCATTGATTCAATCGATCCATAATAATCCATATTTTTTCTTTCTATATGAATGGAAAATTTCTAAAGTAAAAGTAAAGAAATATCAAATTAAATAAATAAATAAAAAAAAAAAAAGAAGTTCTTTTTGAATCCATATTTTCAAAGTGACTCGATTTAGAGATGAATCATTAAAAAAAAAAAAGAAGAATCACATTCTACCCAATATTATATAATCTTAAACAAAAGGTTTATAAAAAAAGGGCAATCTTGATTATGATATATAATTTGTATTCAGATATGATATATATCATGAACGGATATGCTCTCTCTGGGACGGAAGGATTCGAACCTCCGAATAGCGGGACCAAAACCCGTTGCCTTACCGCTTGGCCACGCCCCATTTTGATTTCTATTCGACACTACTAAACACTATTATTGATATTGGTTGTTCGTCAATTCCAGTCCAAATATCTAAATATCTATAGAATAAATTGTTGCTAGAATTTTGATATGTCTAGATATAGAATGAAACTAAAATTATTGATCATTACATATAATTCAATTAAGATATTGCATGAAAGTTCAATTAAGATATTGCATGAAAGTCTGATTTGTTCTATTTTTTATTTCTTTTTATTTCAGAATGGAAAGATTTTGAATTTGATAAGTTCAAATCAAAGAAAGATTTTTTTGGTCTACTTTTTGTTATTTGATTCATCATTTTATTCGTAATTAATTCGATCTTTTTTCTTCTATATATTAGATTCTATATTCCATATTCATTCTATTTTTTTTTTTATTCTAATATCTTAAATGAAATAAAAAAAAAAAAAAAAGAAATGAAATTGAAAATCCATTTATTAGAAAATTCAGAATATAATATAATATATTAATAATAATATAAACTTAAAATCTAATAAAATATAAACTGAATCTTAATACTTAATACTTAATAATATTAACTTAATTTTAATTTTTTTTTTAATTGAATTCACAAAAAGAAAAAATACAATTATCTTAAAGAACAAAATGTTTGTTATGCTTAATATCTTTAGTTTTGTCTGTATTTGTATTAACTCTGCTCTTTATTCAAGTAGTTTTTTCTTCGCGAAATTACCTGAAGCCTATGCTTTTTTGAATCCAATTGTAGATATTATGCCAGTAATACCTGTACTCTTTTTTCTCTTAGCTTTTGTTTGGCAAGCTGCTGTAAGTTTTCGATGAGATCCTTAATTTGAATAATAATACTCTATATAATAAAAAAAGATATTTAATAATTTATTCGAAAAAAAGATTCGAACATTTTAATAATCTTGATTTCTAAGATCAGATAAGTTTTACAGTGTGTGTACTATAGGAGAATCTATTCTCTTTCTTTTTTTTTTGATCTTGGAGATTGTGTAATGCTTACTCTAAAACTTTTTGTTTACACGGTAGTGATATTCTTTGTTTCTCTTTTCATCTTCGGATTCCTATCTAACGATCCAGGACGTAATCCGGGACGTGAAGAATAAAAAATATTATTTTTTATTCTTTTGTTTTCTGTGTTTTCCTTGCTTGTGCTTGATTTTGAAATATTCTTATTATCCATTTTTCATCTTTCAATTTGAACTTTTATAAATTAGAAATTCTAAATAGAAATTAGAAATCCATTTTCGAAATATATTTAGAAATATATTCAATTCAATATAGAAATATATTGAATATATAAATAAATTAGAAATCAAAATTAAATATAAATAAATTAGAAATCAATATTTCTATTCTATTTTCAATATTTCAAAAATGAAAAAAAAAAAGGTAAATAAGATACCAAATCATTGATGAAAACGGAAAGAGAGGGATTCGAACCCTCGGTACGAAAAATTCGTACAACGGATTAGCAATCCGACGCTTTAGTCCACTCAGCCATCTCTCCCCAATTGAAGGGGGCCCTTTCTTTTTTTTTTTTTATTTATTTAATTTGATATTTCTATCTTATCTCTATTTATATAATATATATAATATATAATTAGAATAGAATTCTAATTTCTAATATAGAATATTCTAATTTATATAATCTAATTTATATAATTAGAATATTCTATAGAATAATAAAATTAGAATACTCTATATAAATATAATAAATAATAATAATACTCTATATAATAAAAAAGAAAAAGAATATTTAATAATTTATATATTAATATATTATTTTAAATATTATTTGAATTTAATATATTCATCTTATTACCTTATTACTTATTAATTTTTAATTTAAGAATAAACAATTCTAATACTAATAAAGAATCTAACTAATAACTAATAAAGAATCTAAAAAAAAATACTTGTTATTGAAACAAGATCAAACATAAGAATGTCATTTATTATTACTCTTTCTTTTTTTCCCGTAAAGTATCTAAAAAGAAAAAAAAAAAAAAAAGAATGGAACTAAGGATTTTTGCACAATGCATTTTTATGTTATGGCTTAAGTAGTTTTGTCGAGATGTATCTGTCAAAACACCTTTAGCAAAACAAAATCAAAAAATCCAATGGGTCCTCTTTTCTTAATTCCATTAGATCCCCTTACGAAACACGTCAACACTATAAATTTTATGATTCTTTTATGATCCTATTTCTGATTCCCTTGTTGGACAAAAGTTCCATTTATATACAATAATCGCATTGAAGCGGGTATAGTTTAGTGGTAAAAGTGCGATTCGTTCTATGGATCCCTTACTAGTTAAGGGATCCCTCGTTTGATTCATATTCCGATCAAAAACTTTATTTCTTATCTTAAAAGGGTTTAATCCTTTACCTCTCAACGAAGAATTCGAGGAATAATATACATTATCGTAATTTATCTTCAAAAAGAATCAATTCGAAATTGACAAATTGAATTATGAAATTACAAAAACATAAGTTTTTTGAATTGGATCAATACTCCCAATTTTTTGAGTATGAGTAAAGGATCCATGGAAAAAGATATAGAAAGTTTTTTTTATCGTAACTAAATCTTCCATTTTTTTATTTATATAGGAGAGATTGAAGCAAAATAGCTATTAAACGATTACTTTAGTTTACTAGAGATATCGACA